TGAAAATATTTGATACGTGAAGCCATGATTTGATAGATTTATTTTAAATCGATTAATTTATTTTAAATCGATTATATATATAAACTTATATATATAAATAAGAAATATATATATAATATATTAATGGAAATTGATCTTTTTCTTGTATTCCGAAATCAAAGAAAGATATTTCAAAAAAAAAAAATGGCTTGTATATTGAGACCGGGAATAAACCTTTCTACGTGGAGGAAGGGAATAGCAATTTACTCCTCCTCTAGGATAGGAACAAGAAAATTTAATCGGAAATATCGACAGATTCTTACGTAGTCCAAATCAAAGAAATATGAAAATGAAATAAAAAAAGATCCACTGTTCTAATTTCATCTCTATCGAATTTGAATATCAGAATAGTAGATATAGTCATGATTCAATAGGTTAGGTCCACTTACTTTTTTGATTTTGTTGATTTCAAATATTTCCAATAGCTTTTGATTGGAATAATAGAAAATAGGAATATCTGGTGGAAATGACTTATCATTATTCATCATAATAAAATAGTAAAAAAATCTTCCACTTTAGAACTAGAATTACTATATTCTAATTCATTAGAATGATAACTTATTAGAATTATTCTATTTTCTAATGAAATTCTATGATCTATGATTCCTTACTTTATTCTATTCTTTCTTTTTTTTATTCAAAATTTATTACAAATATTAACAATATCTCGATTCTTCCTTCCAATATGAATACTATCGCCGGAGTTTTATGAAAAAAGGAAAAAGCCCCTTATCGGATTTGAACCGATGACTTACGCCTTACCATGGCGTTACTCTACCGCTGAGTTAAAAGGGCCCCCTTTGATTCAATTCCTAAATAAGGAACTAGCCACTATGAGTCTAGTACATATATTTCTTACTGCATATACTTATTATGGGATTAGAATCTATGAACATAGATATATTTTATCTGCATAGTGACTCATTAAGGAACAAAAAATTGGATTTCCCCAGTGAGTATAGCATAAGTAAAATGGTTTATTGATATTGGATTTGATAAATATCAATGCAATGAATTATTTCAAAACTGATTCTAATGGAATTGATTCTCATCATAACAAAATCGAGACATGTGCCGACCAATTCAATATAGATCCAAGATATTTCATCGAATCATTGATAAATGGATTTAATTTGTCCCTCAACCAAATTCTTATTGAAAAACAATTTTCAATAACTTGTTGATCCCTATCTCTCTTCCCAGATTTCCGGATTGATTATTTGAATTTCCTTTGAATTTTCCGATTTAGTGTGAATGTCTACCGAATCTTAACAATGAATGAAAATGAAAGAAATGAAGTTTAACCTTAACCCCCTCTCCTTTTCCGGCAAATCAATCATTTCCTGAAAGGATTCTATCCTTCGTATTATTTATTTTTCTATTTAGAATTATAGAGTTTCGATTGGAATGAACAATTTATTTTATAATAATGATATGATGAATCAAAAAATTCTATGGAATTATGAAAGACGAAAAGATCCTTCTGATCGAGTCATATCATTCCATATATATTGACAATTTCAAAAAAACCGTTCATACTATGAACATAGTAGAATGGCGATCGGGCAAGTATGCCCCCATCGTCTAGTGGTTCAGGACATCTCTCTTTCAAGGAGGCAGCGGGGATTCGAATTCCCCTGGGGGTAGGGTACTACGAAAGGAAGTTGATCATAGATTATCAATAAAGACTGAAATTGATTCTTCCTGGGTCGATGCCCGAGCGGTTAATGGGGACGGACTGTAAATTCGTTGGCAATATGTCTACGCTGGTTCAAATCCAGCTCGGCCCAATAATTCGCCGATCCGCCATGAAATGATATAACCATTTGTTGTTCTCCGGAAATGCCCGATGCGCTGATATGGAAGAATAAAAATCTGATACATAACATAATTACCGCTATTTCTTTTTTTAAGCATTAAGCATTTTTTCCACAAATCAAATTCGGATCTTGCTAATGAGATAGATTTCTATCAGAATCCGGAAGTATAAAGTCTAAGGAAAGGGGTAAAGTAAAGTAAATAAAAAAAGACTCTTTCATTGAAAGATTGATTTTCAATCGATTTGGTAATAATGAAAAGATTACTAGTAATCCGTGTCGATTTCGCTAACGTGCATATCCATGCAGATATCAATATATCAGTCCCGCCTATGTCAGTTACAACACAACGGTTCTACTAGAAAATGGAAATTGAAAAGAAAGGTTTGCATGAAATCGTAAGAATATGTATGCTGGACACTTTTTTCTTCCTGGGATTGTAGTTCAATTGGTCAGAGCACCGCCCTGTCAAGGCGGAAGCTGCGGGTTCGAGCCCCGTCAGTCCCGATGGATACAAATCCACGAAAAAACCAAAAATACATCAATTCGTCTCTCCATTTTCTGTGAAAGGAATAAAAATAACAGAATTTCATTCCTAACAGGGATCCCTCGTTTTTTTTTATTTCTTTTTTTTTTTGTTTCACATTTCTCATCAAATCAATATAAGAATTTCCATTTCTTCAAGTAATACTGATTTACTGATTGATGGGAAAGAAATATATGTGGATTAGTACAATTATTAGTAGCGCTATATTCAGGATTCCAAGAGAAAGAGATAGCGTACTACTGGACCTGGTTGGTTTTTTTTGATTCCTCCCGATCTGTGCAATGGAATATAGCAATAGTACTATATGTTTACTGCGAACCCACACAAATGGAATTTGCATGATACAAAATAAATTGAACATAGTTACTTTGATTTTGATAGACTACTTTGAAAAGTATATCCTTTTCTGGCTCCGATTTTGTGTAACCTCAAGTACTAATTTCAATTACTAATTATTTTATTCGAATTTGGAACAATCTATCTCATTCCAATTTTACACTGAACTTTTGATAGATGTGTCCTATTTCCTATTACTAATTCAAGCAAGGATAAGAATATTAATAAATAAAGTCAAAGAATTATTGATTGGATCAGGAATCCAATTTTGAATTCGGTATGGATAAAAGATCTTCCTATGTTATACTATTCAATTCTCGACAATGAATCCATTTTATAGCTCAGATATTGTTATTCATGATATTGATCCGATTTGATTGATATCATCGAGATGTAATTTATCCCATTGAATTTACCGACAAAAGATTTATCATCTCTATGGGATTAAATCCCGAGTTATTGCGAATTAAAGAGAAATGAAACGATGAGATTATGGAAGTCAATATTCTCGCATTTATTGCTACTGCACTGTTCATTCTAGTTCCTACTGCCTTTTTGCTTATAATTTACGTAAAAACTGTAAGTCAAAGTGATTAATTTGACTTCTTAGTTTTTATCAATGGAATGTGATTGAAGAAATCAAAAAGATTTCAATTTCGCGTCTTAGTTTTAAATGAAATGATCGGACTGGAATCGGCAATATTCTATGAAATCAGATAGTTCTGGTAGAAAGAAAAAAATCTATTTCTTTCTACCAGACTATCTTTTCTATTTCTATTATTGTTATTGTAGTGTATAAAGTTTTGACTCTATAAAGATACAGGTTTAATATATATATAGAATATCAATCACATATATGTAATATAGCGTCCCAATTTTTTTTTTCTTTGTTTCATGTATTTGATTTGTATTGGTTTCAATCAATCTGAAATAATCAAGAGGCAACTCTTATTCTATTTTTCCAATTCGAATTTATCGATTTCTTATTATTCTCAAGACCAATCTCGGTAATATAATAAATAATAAAAAAATATAATAAAACACAAAGCATGTAATATGTGACTCGCCTAAGGTAACGACAATATGTTATTATATGTAATATCTCGTTAGACAATCACTATGCTTATCTTGTTTCCCATAGAAAGTGCGGATCCGCTAATAACAGAACTTTTTTCTTTGAAAAAATAAATAAAAAAAAGTTCCAAAGTTCCGCGGTTCCTCATTGTCCATATAGAACTTTGGTAAGAGTCAATTCGTCGAAATAGAAAAAATTTTAGGAAAAATTCGGTTGGAATCAATTTCTTATTATTTGTATTCCTTTGACTTCAAAATACGAACATAGGAATCATTGAAATATTTGTTTGATTGAAAGAGTATTTTATATATATTAATATATTATCCATACAATACATTAGAATACATTACTCCACTAGAATAAAATAGAATTCCGATTCGAAATGGAATTAAAGGATTAATGAAATTAAAAAAATTGCAGAACCATCTAATCGATAAAACAATTGATACTGTTTGAGTTTGATCCTTCAACTCAAATAGTAGTAATACCTTTAAAGTCCACTTCTTCCCCATACTACGAGTGAAAGGGAAAATGTAAAGACTACCATTAAAGCAGCCCAAGCGAGACTTACTATATCCATGTGAATTATGTCCCCTATCTCTATCAATATGAAGGAATTATTTCATTATTGTTCACTAATAACAGTGGAATCGCTGGCATAGAGTCAAAAAGGGATTCTGGCCTAACACTATTGACGAAAGAATCCAAGAAATCCAATTATAACATGTAACAAGTTCCTTATATGATTTCTAGTATAATCGGAAAACATTAAGCACAAACAAAATATCCGGAGACATCCTTGGGCGTATTAAGGAAATTAATGTTACTAGCAGGTAGAAATAAGAAAACCTATGCTTTATTTTGTTACCCCCCATTTCATTAAATTTTGTTACCCCCCATTTCATTAAGTAAAAAAAAAAAAAGAAATAAATATATATTAGAATATAATATATAAAATAGAATATCTATATATATATATAATATAAATAAAGAATCAAGATGGATCACTATCTAATACATACTCCTATCTCCCATTTGATTTAATCCTTACCGTCTTCTGATCGTCTCTGTAAAACAATCGGAAGACAACCTATTAAATTCTTTGACTATAGGGTTTACCGAAAAGAAAGAATTTTTTACTTTTTTGTTTGTATTTATTTTCTATTAAATTTCTATTAAAATATAT